TGCTATGGTTCTTAAAGATAATTTTCAAATTATTTCAGAAGTAATTCGTGGGATCATGCCCCTTTTCTTTCCTAGTTAAAAACGAAAAAAAAAACGCAGCTGGTTCAATTCAGCCTATTCTTGAAATAAACAACCCGCACACACCCCCTTTCCAAAAAAAATCAATACACCAAGGACTACGCTTAGATTTATTGGATTTGTTGCGAAAATATCGGTATTAAACCCGAAACTCCCGGCGGATGGCCAGTGACCCAGGAAAACGAAAGAATCGGTTACATTTTTCATATGATCTCCTCTTTTCTTATAAACTATAGACAGACTAATTATCTATTTTTTTTTTTTTCTATTTCTATTAGATTCTATTAGAAATGCATTTTTTTTCAATTGGAAATCTCTACTAAGTATTGTTCTTATTAAAATTGAGTTTACAATTTGGTACCGAGTCGCGTGTTAATAATATATACTGTTGCAACATTCTCTTGCAAAAAAAGTGAAAAAAAGGGGGGGGTTGATTGGACTAAGAAGGGGGAAGGAAGAAAGCGAATTAGTATAGTAATTCCTCATCCTCAAATCAGTCCTTCCCGCAGTAGGTTATTGTCCAAATAAAAAAAAATTGTAGGAATGAAATTTTGATATAATTCAACAAAACAAGCAGCAAGTACAAGGGAAAAAAGAATACATTTCGTTTATAGGATTAAACAAAAGGATTCGCAAATAAAAGTGCTAAGGCTACAACTAATCCATAAATTGTTAAAGCTTCCATAAAAGCCAGACTAAGCAATAAAGTACCTCGTATTTTTCCCTCTGCCTCGGGTTGTCTTGCGATACCTTCTACAGCTTGCCCCGCGGCCGTACCTTGACCAACCCCAGGTCCAATAGAAGCAAGCCCAACAGCCAACCCAGCAGCAATAACGGAAGCGGCAGAAATCAATGGATTCATGATAAGTTCCTCGGACCAAAAAAAAAATGGTTAATGATACAATCACAATCAACCAATAAATTTCGAACTCTTCGTTCTTTTTTTCGTTCTTTTTCTTGATTTAATCTCTTTATTAAATTATTCAATATTGAATTCACAGTTACAAACGAAAAGGGGGACTTTTATTGAAATCCCTATCTAAATCTCCAGGGCAGATTAGATATATCTTTTAGATATCTCTTTTAACTCATATCTAAGTATATAAATAGTTAATACTTAATATTGCATATACACGTCTTTCTTCCATAACGTAAACCAACTATTCATATCTTAAATTTAATCGGATTCTAAAATCATTTTTTTATGTTGAAACATTCACAAAAAGAAAGTTGACTTATAGACATTATTCCATTATTTATATATTCCATCGACTTAGTTTGATTTCACTCTTCTAAACAATCCATTTTTTTTAATCTGATTTTTTTTATTCTTCTCTTCCTTATCATTATCCCACATAGATACAATCAATCTAAATGGACAAAGTCATTTTCATTAGTCTGAATCATTGCCTAGAAATATAAGTCTTTGTTTTCTTGTAATGTTTTTTTTATTATTATTTTTTCTTAGTCAATCATTGAATTGAATAAAACCGATTGAAATGGAAATCACTCTATCTCTCTAGAAAGAACCCATTTTTTTAACCACACGTTGGAAACAACTCTTATCTTATTCAGATTATGACTCCTAAAATTGGAATTGAATTAAAATTGAATGAACAAAATAATCAAGCCAAGAAAAAAAGTGATTGGAAGAAGGTATAAATGATTCAAAGGAATTCTAGGAAAAAGATGATTTAGGAAAAAGATCTTTTAGATCTCTTTCCTTTTTTTTTTTTACTATTCCTTTAGATCGTTAGAAACTCTTTTAGATCATTAGAAACCCTTTATTTCTATTTATGTGTATATTTGTGTTCACTAAGTATAAGGAGATTATCTTGAACAAGACATAGATTGCCTTAGACTAAGATAAAAAGGCTATTTCAAAAAAATTAGTTAATGATGCCCCTCCATCGATTCGCCTATATAAGCCGCAGCTAAAGTTGCAAAAATAAGAGCTTGAATACCACTTGTAAATAATCCAAGGAACATGACAGGTATAGGAACCACTGAAGGTACTAAAGAAACAAGAACAACAACTACTAATTCATCCGCTAATATATTTCCGAAAAGTCGAAAGCTAAGTGATAAGGGTTTTGTGAAATCTTCTAAAATGTTAATGGGTAAAAGAATTGGAGTTGGTTGAATGTATTTACTGAAATAACCTAATCCTTTTTTGCTAAGACCCGCATAAAAATAGGCTATTGACGTAAGTAACGCTAAAGCAACGGTAGTATTTATATCATTCGTAGGTGCAGCCAACTCCCCATGAGGTAATTCTATGATCTTCCAAGGTAAAAGGGCACCCGCCCAATTAGAAACAAAAATAAATAGAAACATAGTTCCAATAAAGGGGACCCATGGGCCATATTCCTCTCCGATCTGAGTTTGGCTCACATCTCGAATGAATTCAAGGACATATTCG